CTTGAAGTACTATTTCTGCATCTCCCTGACCAAATCCACCCACATTAGGATTACTTGTTAATGGTTGATCAAGTTTGATAGATTCGCCCTCTGAAACACGAAGTTCTGGTCCTGGAGGGATAATATCAACCGCTTGGCGTCCATCCAATGCATCCGTTATGGTTATTTCGTACCCCCCTTTTTCTTTTCGTATGATTTTGCTTACTATACCCGCTGCTGTAGCATTATAAACCGTATTGTTACTTTTTGTCCCGTCGGGATAAATCTGGCCCCTTCCCCTGTTACCACCTACGTATATTGGGTATTTTAAGAAGTGAACATCTTTATTAGTCGCGGGATCCGGGGAAAGAATAGGAAAAGCGATTTCACTATATTTCTTACCAGGAACAGGCCCTATCACAAGAATATTTTTTTTAGTGGGGCCGTAATTCTGAAAAGATAGATTGCCTATCTTTTCTTTCATCTCGGGAGAAATACGACTGGGGGGGGCTAATTCAAACCCTTCCGGTAAAATAAGAACGGCCCCTACATTCAACCCCCCCTTTTTACCATTAGCAAGAACTTGTTTCAGTTGCATATCATAAGGAATTCTAACAACTGCTTCAAACACAGTATCAGGAAGGACCGCTTGCGGAACCTCAATATCCACAGGTTTATTAGCTAAATGGCAATTGGCGCATACAATACGACCAGTGGCTTCTCGTGGATTTTCAAAACCCTGCTGCGCAAAAATGGGATATGCATTTGAAATGGAGGCCCGAGTTATTATATATATCATGAGTGATACGGAAATGAATCGAGTAATCTCTTCCTTTATCGAAGAAAAAGTATTTCTAATTTGCATGGTCCAATCGTTGATCCCGAAAATTTCTACAATAAAATTGGGTAGGTCGCTAGTATAGTTCCCTATCCACGATTTTGCTATTTACTGAAATAATTTTACTGGAATATAGGAGGAATCCTCTGAATGGGTAGAAAGAGTAAGGTAAGTACGACCTGGAATGCTTTGCTTAGGTACAAAGTAAGAAACATTCTAATTGACTCGTTTTTCAGTCATTCATTGAATGATAAATCACTACAAGTGACGGAGATACACGATTTAAATAAAGGAAAATCCAATATTTGAAAATTGTATCTAGAATGACTGGAAAAGTGGAAACAAGACCAGATATAATTTGATCATTATGAAAAAATCCAAAATCGTTATAGACATAGCCAATCATTAGTTCCCAACCGTGGGGCGAATGGAATCCGATACATAAATCAGTTACTAAAAGAATGGAAAAGGCTTTTATTGTGTCGCTTAAATTATATAGGAATTCTTGAACCCAAGAATTAAGAAAAACAAGTTCTTCATTACCCAGAATAGAATAAGCACTTAGAATAACGAAACAGATTAGATTTGTCGAGAAGTGCAAAATTGTATGGATATGATCCTCATCGTGTATCTTGATCAATTGGATTGTTTCTTTGTGGAGCCCCATACGAAACTTTTGTAGATGTCTTTCCGGGAATTCCTTTACCATTTCATCTAAGAGAAATAGCTCCTCTAATTCTAGGAATTTTTCTAGAATACTCTTTTCTTGAATATCGTTCAAAAAGGTTTCGGATTGCCTAGTATTCCACCAATTAGTAACCCAAGATTCTAGACTTTTATTAAATGAGAGAGTGATCCACCGGGGCAAAAAGACTACAAATACTATAAATGAAAGATATCGAAGGGGAATAGATGCGCTCTTTTTTGTCATTTTTTCATCTGTGAATTGTCACCTCATTCGTTGACTCTATGCGATCTAATATTTCTATCAAGCATAAGTTCTATTATAAGGTATCGCACCTATTAATTATTAATTTATTAATCGAGCCCCCATTTTTTAGTTGTGATTCAGAGGTTAGTCCTTTAATCTAGTGTAGAAAAAATACAGAAATAGAAGAAGAATCCACTTCGAATTCGAATTCAAATGAAGAAATAATAAAAAAATAGATTGTTTCCAGATATCTTAATTGATTAAATATTCGAAGTAATTACTCCCCTTTGATGAATGCCCGAAAGATTCAAATAAAGATTCCAATTTCCAATAATGAATATTTTTCGGATTTCGAAATGAAAGAACTTCCTGTTTATTAAAAAAGAAAATATCAAATATTTCGAAAAAAAAAAATTGACAGACAAAAACAAAAAAGGTTTCGTTTTATATTATGGCTTATGGCCGCCACGTACACGTTTGCCTTGCTTTGGCCCCACGAGGCGTTCTGAAGAAACTTTAATTAAGTAAGTTATGCTTATAGAAAAAAAGGATTCTTAGGGGTTTTCCTCTTGCTGAGAAAGCATTTATTTTGCAGTTTCTTTTTTCAAAATACTTCAATTGGTACACGCAAGAAATAGGCCAATTCCGCAGCCTTTTGCTCAATTTCCCGTGGAGTCAAATTCTCATCAGTACGAGTCAAGGGAACGTCTCCCAGGCCTCTTATTTCCATATAAAGGACACGACGAGCATAAATACCCTCTTTTACTTCTATTCTGATGGACTGAATATCTTTCATAAGGAATCGTAAAAAGATGCGGCGATTTTTTCCAGGAAATCCCCAACGAAAAATGCGCACTATTCCTTCTTTTCTATCAAATCGATCATAACCGCTACCTACATTCCATGTAATTGTGCACCACAAATAGGAACTAATAAAGAGACCCGCGATCCCATAGAAAGACATTACGATCCCTTGTGGGAAAAAAAGGATTTGTTGAGACGGAAAGAAGGATATCAAATTCTTATCAAGATAACTAGAAATTCCAACCAAAAAGAATCCTAATGAACCTAAAAAAAGGATAAACGCCCAGCAGAAATTACTTGTTTTGCGAGATCCTGCTATAAATTCTATCCATATATATTCTGATCGCCAACTCATACATAGTAGATCCAGTTGCATTTTATGGAATAACAAAAAAAAAGTTTCACTTTACTTTTTTTTCCGAAGTAACTCTCATCAACTAGTACTATTCTGATGTGAACTTTTAGTAGTAATTAATCGAATTGGTTAGATATAATAAAATAAAAGCATCCCCTTCATATGATTCCCTATCAATAGCTACATACATATGGATAGATTTACTTTAATTTCAGACATGAGTTCGGATCCCAGCCTTTTTTTTTAATTGTTAGAATTCGTCTGTCCACATATCATGTTTACGCATGTATAAGATCCTTTTCATTTATGTTCGGAGAAAGCCACCTGTTATTCTTATACAATATTCTACTAATAAGTCTTGAAAAAAAAACTAGATGAGATTTGACCACATCAGATTTAAAAAATCTTTTTTTTTTGAACATGAAGAGATAAAGAGGCCATTGCAATTGCCGGAAATACTAGGCCCACTAAAGGCACAAAAAAGGAGGGTAAGTTGTTGAGAATTGTCATAGAATGGGGTACCTCGATTTAATATTTGTACCTGTTATTGTTATAAGGATATCTTATAATAATTATAATTCATATTATAATTCGTATATTAGTATACTAAGTATATCGAAGTGAGTATATATAATAAGTGCAAGCAATGTCGAACTAAATAAACGAACTTATTCATCTTTCTACATGAAATAGATGTATGTATGATAATCCACTTTCTTTATTATTCTTACTTCTTTTATTTTTATTCTTATATTGTTCTTATCTTCTTCTTCTAATTTCTTTTTTAATAAATTTAATAAAAAAAGAGTCTCTTAAAAATTTAAAAATCCCCGAAAGATTCGTTAGAATCCGACCCAAGAGCAGGAATTCTTATAAAAAGGGGACTTCTTGGGAGATATAGAAAGATGCAAGATTCTATATTTTCTATATTTGAAATATATACATATAGAAGAGGCGAACAGAACACGAAATTCGTTTTATTTGCCTTGCCTCCTAATTCGAAGGAAGAATTCGCTTTGTTGTTTTTTTACCGATATTACTAATCAGCAATATCGGTAAAAAAACAACAATTATCCGCATGATTCTTTCTACAATTAAACCTTATGTCACCAAATAAAAATTCATTTTTTCGGTTTTTTATTTTGATTCTGATAAACTAACTAACTAGTTGTTCGCCACAAAAAAAAAGTTGAACTCAAGACTCTACTTGATTGAATTTTTATTGAAAGGAAAAAAGGCGTGTAGCTGAAATAGCTCACTCAGAACACCTTTTAAAGGGTTACGTGGTACGATTGGATCGAATAAGCCCTTATGGAATAAATATTCAGCCGCTTGTGAACCTTCAGGTACTGTCTTATTCAATGTTTGTTCAATTACTCTTTTACCCGCAAATGCAATATAGGCATTAGGTTCGGCAATAATGATATCCCCCAACATACCAAAACTAGCTGTTACTCCACCAGTAGTAGGAGATGTAAGAATTGATACATAGAATAACTTTTTATTTGATTGATAATCATATAAAGCAGAAGATATTTTAGCCATTTGCATCAAGCTCAAACTTCCTTCTTGCATGCGTGCCCCTCCGGAAGCACACACTAGAATAAGAGGTAAAAGTTTATTGGTAGCATACTCGATCAAACGGGTGATTTTCTCGCCTACTACGGATCCCATACTACCCCCCATAAACTGAAAATCCATAACCCCAATTGCGACGGGAATCCCGTTTAGTTGACCTATACCTGTTTGAACAGCCTCTGTTAATCCTGTTTTTTTTTGATAAGAATCAATACGATCTTTATAAGGTTCCTCTTCTGAATGAAATTCAATGGGATCCAGAGAAACCATGCCGTCATCCATCGGATCCCAAGTACCTGGATCAACCGAAAGTTCGATTCTATCTGAACTACTTATTTTCAAATAATATCCGCATTGTTCACAAATATTCATTTTTGACTTCAAAAATTTCTTATAATTTAATCCATAACAATTTTCACATTGAACCCACAAATGCCTGTATTTTTGAGTTACATCAAGATTATTCGAACTTTTTCTTATAGTTAAATCACTACCATTCGTACTAGTTTTTATAT